TTGGAATTGTGTTAGGTCTAATTCCCATTACTTTGGCCGGATTATTCGTAACTGCATATTTACAATACAGACGCGGCGATCAGTTGGACCTTTAATTGAGTAACATCTCTTTTTTTTAATTGACCTCCTCCTTAATCTCCAGGAGGTCAAATTCAGGTTGCAGTTCAAGTTAGTGAAGGTATTTTATTGTGATTCAACATTACATTAAAAGAACAGAATCACGCTCTGTAGGATTTGAACCTACGACATCGGGTTTTGGAGACCCACGTTCTACCGAACTGAACTAAGAGCGCTTTATTATGATGGGAGATACGGATGTCAAGAAAAGGATTCTTTTTGTACCCCCAATACATCTTGTATGTATAGTATCATAAAATGGTAGATTGTGTCCAATTTTAATCGATCTCAATTGACCCCTCGTTACTGTCCATAGGAGAAGTGATAAGTAGGGATGACAGGATTTGAACCCGTGACATTTTGTACCCAAAACAAACGCGCTACCAAGCTGCGCTACATCCCTTTCATTTGTTGTACAGTGCCATTGTAGGGAATCCATGTTTTGTTTTCCACATCCTAATTTCCTCTATCTAAATAGAATTTCTTTTGCCATTTCTTCTTTTTGGTTTTTTGGTTTCATTCTCATAAAGAATTATATACATACCTAACGTATAAACGTATAAAGGAATGAATATTTATCAGTAGTGCTCAGGAAGGAGGGTTCATCTTTTTCTGTTTTAGGGACAGGTAGATTTCATCTACCGGATCGTTGTATATATCCATTTTGGTTAGAGATTCCCCGTACAAATGATCTTTAACTACATATGCATCTGATCATATATGTATTACAATATACAATAAAGTCAATAAAGTTAAAGAAAAAGAAGGAGGATTTTCAATGCGAGATATAAAAACATATCTCTCCACGGCACCTGTGCTAACTACTCTATGGTTCGGGTCTTTGGCGGGTCTATTGATAGAGATCAATCGTTTATTCCCAGATGCGTTGACATTCCCCTTTTTTTCATTCTAGTTATTGACATGGGAAGGGATCAAGAAGATTAGAGATACAATAAATTCTCTGCGACTAACCCCCCTTTTTTTCAGTTCTTTAGGATAGGAAAGAAAGAGTAAAGAATAAAAGTGGATTGAATCTCATCGAAACTCGGGTTCGGGTTAATATAGGGAGAACAGAAATGGAAATGTGGGTCGAGGGCAGGCTGTTCAAGATCATACAAGATACTAAATGAAATACTGGGATTGGGAATAATTGATAGTTAGAAATATTTGTATTACTTAATAATTTGATTACTCTATTGATTGCAACGAAATCTTTCATAATTGAATTGGATTTCGAGTTAGCAACTTCTCGCCTATTTATTTTTCATTCCTTTCTTCTTCGCTTCGGTTCGAATCGAAAATAGAAGAATAGAATTGAGTGAATTCAAAATCCAAAGGAGGTTCATGGCTAAGGGTAAAGATGTCAGAGTAGTAGTTATTTTGGAATGTACCAGTTGTGTCCGAAATGGTTTGAATAAAGAATCGCGGGGCATTTCCAGATATATTACTCAAAAGAATCGACACAATACACCTAGTCAATTGGACTTGAAAAAATTCTGCCCTTATTGTTACAAACATACGATTCATGGGGAGATAAAGAAATAAATCGAACGGAACGCGTGTGCCACTCTTCCAAGGAAGAGGAAGAAATTACATATACATATATAATATATACAAATCCAGTCCTATTTTGGTCGGATCCGAAATGAATGAAGAAATCGGATTTTAGAAATAAGAAATAAACCATGGATAAATCCAAGCGGCCCTTTCATAAATCCAAGCGATCTTTTCATAGGCGTTTGCCCCCAATTGGATCGGGGGATCGAATTGATTATAGAAACATGAGTTTAATTAATCAATTTATTAGTGAACAAGGAAAAATATTATCTAGACGAGTAAATAGATTAACCTTGAAACAACAACGATTAATTACTATTGCTATAAAACAAGCTCGTATTTTATCTTCGTTACCTTTTCTTAATAATGAGAAACAGTTTGAGAGAACCGGGTCGATCCCTAGAACTACTGGTCCTAGAACCAGAAATAAATAAGCCTATTCCTCAATCGAATCAAAACTCTAATTCGAACTCAGATTGAAGTTTTGTTCGAAAAAGCCGAGAGATTGTCGCGCCGTAATGTAATAATAAAAAAAAGAATGGGGGAAGAATAAATCTTTTTTTTTATTGAAACGTGTTCGTTCATTCCTACTACTTATCTTATCATACGAATTTCTACTATACCCTCCCGGAGTTCATTCTCCGGGGAACTCCGTTTAAAGTATTCCAGTGAATTCCTTCCAATCTCCTTATTTGATGATCGCATTGGAAATCGTGTCAAGACAATTCCTATTTGATATGGCTATTTGTGCAGGTATTTTACGATTAAGAAGCAACTGCCTCTTGTACAGATCAAGTATTAATCGACTATAACTATGGGATCCCCTATTCTCACGAGTTACTGCATTTATCCGAGTGATCCACAAACGACGAAAACTTCTCTTTCGCCTGCCTCTATCCCGATGAGTGGAAACCAAAGCTCTCATTTTCTGTTGAGTAGTAGTTCGAGTAAGTCTTGAATGAGCCCCTCGAAAGGTTGCTGCAAATAAACGAATTTTTGTTCTACGTCTCCGAGCTATATATCTTCGTCTAACTCTGGTCATTGAATCAAAAGAAACTTGGATGAATAACTAATTGATTTCTTTTCTTTCAGTCATTCTTTTCCCCTCTCCTGGTTTATTAATAACAAAACGGATTCTTCCGATGTATAAAATTCAAATAAAAATTCCAATGGCTTTTGCTACTATAACCTTCCCAACCACGATTTTTTTATTTCTTCCAGGCATTTCACCTCAAAAAAAAAAAAAAAAGAAATTGTACCGATATTAGGTATAAAATAAATCGTAAATGGACAAATAGTGGCTTCCATCGTTTCTATGGTTACTTCTTAAACGGCGAGGTCCTCTCTATACACCGGAGCCCCTTTCCTCATTTAATCAATGTTATTGGTAACTTGTACAGTTCACGCTCTTTGGCTCTACCGATGAATTATCGAGTAATAGGTCTTTTTTCAATGGGATCTATCCATACAGTGACGGCATTTAATTATGAAGGTTGAATAGGTAGCTGACCCTGTTAGTCCGTTCTTGCAAGAGTAGGAGCATAATCTTTCTGCTTCTTAAATATCATTCCCCCGCTTAATGGATAACCATTTGCTACCAATGGGAATTGCTTTTCATCTCAAATCGAGGTGATTGGATTTGCACCAATGGAAACCATAAATTCCATACAAATAGAGGTATACGAGAGATCTTTATTTTTCGATAGTGAATGGAGTTCTTCCATTCTATTCATTGGTACGAGTCATTGATACTGTAAAAATCGTCTCATTTGTTCTAGCTCATGATCTGAACGAGTCGCACATACACCCTAGTACATGTTCCTCGACGCTGAGGACATCCTCGAAGAGCGGGGGATTTCGTGACATTTCTGATTGGCTGTCTTGTGTTTCTAATAAGTTGTTTAATAGTTGGCATGCTGAATCATATACAGAATGGGCTGGTTTAGATCGATCCTAACCGGATGATTATGAATTACTTCCATTTCATATTTTACCCAGGTAAGAAGATAAAAGATCAAATAAGGGTTCATTCAAATTATGATTCGAAATGGAATCAAAGATTTATGCGAAATCCCCGGTATTTTCGATCGCTACAAGATCAACAATGCCATAATCTTGGGCTTCTGTTGCTGACATAAAAACATCCCTTTCCATGTCTTCGGATACAACCCATAAAGGATTGCCCGTTCTTTGTACATAAACCCTTGTGAGGGTTTCGCGGAGTTTCAGTAGTTCTTCCGCTTCCAGGATAAATTCTCCTGTGGGTGCCTCATAAAAAGAACTAGCAGGTTGATGGATCATAACCCTGATGATATAACATAATGAACGATTCCTCTATCTCGCATGATTGGGCGAAGGGAAGGGATAAAGAATAACAAGCAGGGAGAAAAAGATAGAATTGAACAACCGTACAGGCATCTTTTGTGCATACGGCTCTGTAATGGAATTTTTTTTTCTCTTTTTTCATCGAAGAAAGAGACAAGTCGAATCTATCAGACCCAGATCGTTGAATGATCCATTTACCATCCTTCCTTTCGGAGTAATCAAAAAATACTATGATGGTTCCGTTGCTTTATATATTTATCTCGTCTGTGATTCAGCAATCCCAAAGTTTCTTTCTGATCCGATCAAATAAAAATAAGTAAAAAATGATCTTTTTTTTTTTTTTTTATTTTCACACTCTTTCATAACATAAATATTGGAAAGAGACTTCTGATGTGGAAGCAAAAAGGTTTGTGACGCTGAAATGGACCCCGATACATAAGATCAAGTCGGAAATAACCTTTCTTTCATACTACTATCTCGATACATAATTTCATATTATGAAAAAATAATAATAGTTTGCTCATATCGAACTTGAAATGCCATGCTATTATTACTTAATATTATTATTATTTTATTCATATTCCATATGACGAAGGCATAGTCTTTTTTTCTCTCAAATAAAAAAACTCATTGGCGCCAAGCGTGAGGGAATGCTAGACGTTTGGTAATTTCTCCTCCAACCAGGATGAAAGATCCCATTGAAGCGGCTAATCCCATGCATATTGTATGCACATCGGGTGGCACAAATTGCATAGTATCATAAATAGCTATTCCTGGGATTACCCATCCGCCGGGAGAATTTATAAACAAATACAGATCCCTGGTATCATCCTCTATACTGAGATATACCATGAGACCAACAAGTTGATTCGAGATCTCGCTATCAACTTCTTGGCCTAAAAAAAGTAATCTTTCTCGATGAAGTCGGTTGATTAGGACAAAATTCTATTCCTTAGGAACCGTACACGCACCTTTGGGTGCATACGGTTCAAAAAATCAAAATTGAGAAAAAAAAAAAAAAAGAAATTGTCGATTCCAGCCCTATTTCTTTTTTCGTAGCGGGCTTTTTCTTCCATTTTTTAAGAAACATGAGTTTTGACTTGCTTCCCTATAAAATCAAAAAAGAATTCACCGAACTTATCGAGCTAACCCCTCATTGATGTATTGTTTCATCGAGATCTAAATCACGATGTAATTTTCTTGTTCCCGAATGGGCCTCTTCCACTCTTTTAGGTTTATGCTCTACTCCGGGTAAAGATCTGCCCGAATTCGATTTGCACATATAGGACAAATGATCCCAGTACCACTTCTTTTTGCTATGACTTCTTTTTTTTTTTCAATTTGTTTCATTTTCATGCCTTCCACAAAATATTCGATGTATTCATCATATTATTCCATTAATTGGCAATTTGAGATCACTCATATGGTATAAAGGAATCATTTCTGATAGGGTGGTAATCATACATGGATTACCTTGGTATTTTCTGAACGGAGCCTGTATACTTCATTTTATTGGTCCAAGCCAACCATAAATTCTTTTAATTGAGAATATTGATCCTCCAACCAAATAAATTGATCTAATTGCACTTCACGCTTCGAATTATTGATGGTTCAATCAATCTTTCTTGGGCGAAACAGAGGATATCTCGATCGGGGGAGAGAACGGGGAAATCCCATATGACCCAATATGTCTGACAAGTCACACTATACGTCAACCCAAACTGCATCTTCCTCTCCAGGACTCCGAAAAGGTACTTTTGGAACACCAATGGGCATTAAATGAAAGAAAAATTAAGTATTCTATTTCACTTTGATGTGGAAACGTAACAAACAATGGTTTATTGTCTTCATAATATTGTCGTTTATCGTATTTTATCGATAGATTGGAAGATTCATAGAGGAAGACGGAATAAAGGAAAATTCTTACGAACGGATCGTTCGAATGAGAAACAAGTATCTATACATTCGCTCACAAAAAATAGGATTAATCCCCCCATTGCGTATTGGTACTTATTGGGTATAGAATAGATCTGCTTCTCTTTGTTCCTACGAACAGAATTGTTCAATTATTACTAACGGAACAGAATAAATATTAACCCTTGTTTCGAGATAATCCAATGAAAAGGTGAGGTCCATAGCATAGTTATTTCCAATGTGATAAAGTTACATAGTATCTATTTTTTCTTTGAGAAAGGGGTATTTCCATGGGTTTGCCTTGGTATCGTGTTCATACCGTCGTATTGAATGATCCCGGTCGGCTGCTTTCTGTCCATATAATGCATACAGCTCTAGTTTCCGGTTGGGCCGGTTCGATGGCTCTATACGAATTAGCAGTTTTTGATCCTTCTGACCCCGTTCTTGATCCAATGTGGAGACAGGGTATGTTCGTTATACCCTTCATGACTCGTTTAGGAATAAACAATTCATGGGGCGGTTGGAGTATTACAGGAGGAACTATAACGAATCCGGGTATTTGGAGTTACGAAGGTGTGGCCGGGGCACATATTGTGTTTTCTGGCTTGTGCTTCTTAGCAGCTATCTGGCATTGGGTGTATTGGGACCTAGAAATATTCTGTGATGAACGTACGGGAAAACCCTCTTTGGATTTGCCCAAGATTTTTGGAATTCATTTATTTCTCTCAGGGGTGGCTTGCTTTGGGTTTGGCGCATTTCATGTAACAGGCTTGTATGGTCCTGGAATATGGGTATCCGATCCTTATGGCCTAACCGGAAAAGTACAACCTGTAAATCCAGCATGGGGTGCGGAAGGTTTTGATCCCTTTGTTCCGGGAGGAATAGCCTCTCATCATATTGCAGCAGGTACATTGGGTATATTAGCAGGTCTATTCCATCTTAGTGTCCGCCCACCCCAACGTCTATACAAAGGATTACGTATGGGCAATATTGAAACTGTGCTTTCCAGTAGTATCGCTGCTGTCTTTTTTGCAGCTTTCGTTGTTGCTGGAACTATGTGGTATGGTTCAGCAACTACCCCGATCGAATTATTTGGTCCCACTCGTTATCAGTGGGATCAGGGATACTTCCAGCAAGAAATATATCGAAGAGTTGGCGCCAGTCTAGCCGAAAATCTGAGTTTATCGGAAGCTTGGTCTAAAATTCCCGAAAAATTAGCTTTTTATGATTACATCGGTAATAATCCGGCGAAAGGTGGATTATTCCGGGCAGGCTCAATGGACAGCGGGGATGGGATAGCTGTTGGATGGTTAGGACACCCTATCTTTAGAGATAAAGAAGGGCATGAACTTTTTGTACGCCGTATGCCTACTTTTTTTGAAACATTTCCAGTAGTTTTGGTGGACGGAGACGGAATTGTGAGAGCCGATGTTCCTTTTAGAAGGGCAGAATCGAAGTATAGTGTCGAACAAGTGGGTGTAACTGTTGAGTTCTATGGTGGTGAACTCAATGGAGTCAGCTATAGCGATCCTGCTACTGTGAAAAAATATGCTAGACGTGCCCAATTGGGTGAAATTTTTGAATTAGATCGTGCTACTTTGAAATCCGATGGTGTTTTTCGGAGCAGTCCAAGGGGTTGGTTCACTTTTGGACATGCTACGTTTGCTTTGCTCTTCTTTTTCGGACACATTTGGCATGGCGCTCGAACCTTGTTCAGAGATGTTTTTGCTGGGATTGACCCAGATTTGGATGCTCAAGTGGAATTTGGAGCATTCCAAAAACTTGGAGATCCAACTACAAGGAGACAGGTAGTCTGATACAACATTGCTCCGGTATCTTTCGCCTCTATATTTGATATTTGATTTTTTTGATTTGACATAAGGTACCGTAGAAATATTGATTTGAATCATCGCCTTTCTTTGCTCTTGTCCTTTCTTTATCTGGGAAATAATCCTAAATGAACAGGTGTGGAAGCTATAATTGTAAACAACGATCGAATCTATGGAAGCATTGGTTTATACATTCCTCTTAGTCTCGACTTTAGGGATAATCTTTTTCGCTATATTTTTTCGAGAACCGCCTAAGGTCCCGACTAAAAAGATGAAATGATTTTTCATTATCTTAATTGAAGTAATGAGTCCCCCATATGGGGGACTCATTACTTCAATTAGTCTCCGTGTTCCTCGAATGGATCTCTTAGTTGTTGAGAGGGTTGCCCAAAAGCGGTATATAAGGCGTACCCTGTAAAGCTTACAAGTGAACCAGATATGGAGATGGCGACTAAGGTTGCTGTTTCCATTATTAGAGAATTTCAAGACCACGATGGATCTATGCTACGATAAGATCGTTTATTTACAACGGAATAGTATACAAAGTCAACAGATCTCAACCAATGCAATAGTATTTATGGCTACACAAACCGTTGAGGGTAGTGCTAGATCTGGGCCAAGACGAACTATTACAGGGGATTTATTGAAACCATTGAATTCAGAATATGGTAAAGTGGCTCCTGGATGGGGAACCACCCCATTTATGGGTGTCGCAATGGCTCTATTTGCGATATTCCTATCTATTATTTTAGAGATTTATAATTCTTCCGTTTTACTGGATGGAATTTCAATGAATTAGGTCCATAAGAACCAGAAGCCCTAGCTTTTCAATCAAAAATGAATCACTTAGGACTCAGATTTATAGTCCATTCTGGTAGTTTGACCGTGGAATTCCGTTGTTTCGGTATTTCCGGAATATGAGTGTGCGACTTGTTATAATTGATCCTATTGATAGTACAGAGAATGGGTCTGTCATCTCGACAGAGATGGTTCTGCCTCGTCGGATATTCATCCTAGTATCTGGAGCACGGAATATATGGAATAGATCAAGAAATATTTGAACTATGATTCATACCTACTATTCAGACCTCGTGACTGGACTTCAAAAAATTTTCAAACAAAGAGGTATTTGATAAATTGAACGATTTTTCTTCCTTTAGAATCATGCTTATTTTGCCCGAAGGACAAATCTTTCTCTGGATTTTTAGTCATTACATCTATGAATAAGTGATGATCAAATAGTTCTTACTCATAGAACCCTTAGTCTTAGTTTTTGGGTTTTATTGAATCATCGTGGTTCTAGTATGAATCTGAGGTTTCAATCGATTCATAGGGTCTCAACAAGAGAATTCCTATCAAAAAAAAAATAGTAAACAATAGTCAATCTGCATTACGCACAAACAAAAACAACAAATCAAATAACAAATAAATAGGGGAATAGAAGATTCAAGAGGCCTGTAACGATCAACATAAAGACAGATGAGCTAACTTGATATTTTGGCATTCTCATCACAACAAAGAAGAGAGTTCGGATTTTGGTTCCTTCGTATCTTCAGAGACGATTGAATCAAGTGGATAAATAATAAATTTCAAATTTTCTATTACATATCCATTGTAATCAGTATTTGGGTGTTTCTGCTTGAGCCGTACGAGATGAAATTCTCATATACGGTTCTCAGAGGGGGAGTCCCCTTGGTTTACCTATCTCAATAAAGTATATGATTGGTTCGAGGAGCGTCTCGAGATTCAGGCGATTGCAGATGATATAACTAGTAAATATGTTCCTCCTCATGTCAATATATTTTATTGTCTAGGAGGGATCACACTTACTTGTTTTTTAGTACAAGTAGCTACGGGTTTTGCTATGACTTTTTACTATCGTCCGACCGTTACGGAGGCTTTTGCCTCTGTTCAATACATAATGACTGAAGTCAACTTTGGTTGGTTAATCCGATCAGTTCATCGATGGTCAGCAAGTATGATGGTCCTAATGATGATTCTACACGTATTTCGTGTGTATCTCACGGGCGGATTTAAAAAACCTCGCGAATTGACTTGGGTTACGGGTGTGGTTCTGGCTGTATTGACTGCATCGTTTGGTGTAACTGGTTATTCCTTACCCCGGGACCAAATCGGTTATTGGGCAGTAAAAATCGTGACAGGCGTACCTGAAGCTATTCCCGTAATAGGATCACCTTTAGTAGAGTTATTGCGTGGAAGTGCTAGTGTGGGTCAATCTACTTTGACCCGTTTTTATA